GTGACACGAGGATTTTCAGTCCTCTGCTCTACCAACTGAGCTATCCCGGCCGTTGCCGAAGTATCATCCTTATTTTACTAGATGACTTAGGCCTATGTCAACTAAAATAAACTAAAAATTAGTAAATAAAAAAAGTTTTATACCGGGAATTTCTTGGATCTTCGAAAAGAAGACTTTCTAAGTTTTAAAATGAAAAATTATATCGATTCTAAATCATTCAAATCGATATTTTTTTCTCATTTGTACGTGTATGATATATCCCACAAGACTTGTCTATAATAAGAAAAGAAATTATAGTTTGTAAAAGCGTAGGATGAATGAAAAAAGATAATGAATTCTTGAATAACTAAAAAAAGGGTAAGGCGTCAAACATACTTTTTTGGGGGAGTAGAGTTGGGGATAGAGGGACTTGAACCCTCACGATTTTAAAAGTCAACGGATTTTCATCTTACTATAAATTTCATTGTTGTCAGTATTGACATGTAGAATGGGACTCTATCTTTATTCTCGTACGATTAATAAGTTCCACCAAGGATCTATCAGACTATGAAGTGAATCATTTGATCAATGAATATTCTATTTTTTCTTAAACTTCGAATTGATTCACACCTTTTCTACTAAAAAAAAAAATAGAAATCGAGATTAAGGTCGTCATTTTTGAGATCGTTTTGTGTTACCTAATATTTATACAAAATAGGTTCTTATCCTTCATCCTTTTTTTTATTTGAAGTTTGGATCGAAGGATTCCTTTATCAACACAAGGTAGTGAACTCCATTTGTTAGAACAGCTTCCATTGAGTCTCTGCACCTATCCCTTTTTTCTCGCTTTCTAAACTCTGGTTTGTTCGCGTAAACCAGGATTTGGCTCAGGATTGCCCATTGTTAATTCCAGGATTTCTCTGAATTTGAAAGTTATCACTTAGTAGGTTTCCATACCAAGGCTCAATCCAATTAAGTCCGTAGCGTCTACCGATTCCGCCATATCCCCCTTTTTGCTTTGAGATTAGGATCTCATTATTATGTCTTTCCACTTTTTCTTATGCCGAAACTTTTGAATTCATTACATAATAGATACTTTTTTTTATTTTTTTGGTATCTTCTTTCATTTTTTTTAGCCCAATCCATTTTGATTTAGTCTAATCAACAAAGATTCTATCATTTTTGTATTTGCAATTCAATATGGTTATATATTACATAACATATATATGTTATTACTTTTATCATCTTTGTCTTAAATAAAAAAAAATAGTCGAACGGTCAATTCTCTTTTTTTTTACTTACATGAAAATAAATTTATTATTCTTTTGAAACTTATAATTCTACAATGTGCAGCGGAAAAAGATTATAAGTCTACTTCGTAGATTCTATATTATTAGAAATAAAAAATAAAAATAAAAGTATAAAATAATAATAATAGCGTGGAGGTTAGAACAAAAAAACAATAATTTCAAATCAGATATTATTTAACTAAAAAAAAAAAAATATTTCTGATCTAATTAAGAGTTTCTTATTTATAAACTAATGAAATCAAAATTATAAAGTCGATATATTGCTATATTCTATTAATTAAGGTTATGTTTTATTTATTTAATGATAGTCACTATTTATTTGAGCTATATTTTGTTCTAGAATATATAGAATATGATTAATTAATTCTAAATAGATAAGTCAAAAAATGAATAGAATAGTTAATTGATACGATCTAGTAATTTAGTGAATTTGTATGCACGTGCTATTTTATTTGAGCCCGCTTAGCTCAGAGGTTAGAGCATCGCATTTGTAATGCGATGGTCATCGGTTCGATTCCGATAGCCGGCTTTTCCATATTTTTTCGTTTTTTACATGATTTTTAATGTACTTTCAAAATAAAAGAAGATTGAAAAGACTTATTTCACCTTTTCCCAGAGTTACCACTCCATTTATATTATGTCATATAAACTTCCATATTAGGAATATATATTGGGTAAAAGGATTAGACCTTTGCAAAATAAATCAAGAAAATAAAGGAAAATTTTTATGATTTATTTTATTTATATATTATGATTTATTTTATTTATATATATTGTATATACAATAAAAAAATCTGTATATTGAGAAGAATATATCTTCTTACTCTTTGTATTCCAATAGTTTATTGGAGTGGATTTCACGTCATTTATCATTTAGTTCAGTTTTAATTTTGTTTAGTTTTGTACAATTTCAATAAAAAAAGGAGTCTTTATGTCACGTTACCGAGGGCCTCGTTTTAAAAAAATACGCCGTCTGGGGGCTTTACCGGGACTAACTAGTAAAAGGCCTAGGGCAGGAAGCGATCTTAGAAACCAATCGCGCCCCGGAAAAAAATCTCAATATCGTATTCGTTTAGAAGAAAAACAAAAATTGCGTTTTCATTATGGTCTTACAGAACGCCAATTACTTAAATATGTTCGTATCGCCGGAAAAGCCAAAGGGTCAACAGGTCAGGTTTTACTACAATTACTTGAAATGCGTTTGGATAACATCCTTTTTCGATTGGGTATGGCTTTGACTATTCCTCAAGCACGCCAATTAGTTAACCATGGACATATTTTAGTTAATGGTCATATAGTTGATATACCAAGTTATCGCTGCAAACCCCGAGATATTATTACAGTGAAGGATGAACAAAACTCTAGAACTTTGGTTCAAAATCTTCTTGATTCATCTGCCCCCGAGGAATTGCCAAACCATCTGACTCTTCACACATTCCAATATGAAGGGTTAGTCAATCAAATAATAGATAGGAAATGCGTCGGTTTGAAAATAAATGAATTGCTTGTCGTAGAATATTACTCTCGACAGACTTAATAAACCTAACTTAAGTAAAAAAAAAAACTAAAAACAAGAGTTCGGATAACTCCCCTTCGCCCTCCTTTTTGATTAAAAATAAAAAGTCACAAGGTCAGGGATTTTGTCGGGGAATCTTTTTCCTATTCATGTATCATAGATTGGTAGGGAGATTTGGATCCCTTGTTTGCTCTTTCCAGCATATTACATATCAAAGAAATTAGGAAATAGAGAATCTATTTAAAAATCAAAACAAGGTAGATTTTATATCTATTCTTTTTTATTTGATTTGATACATTATGGTCAATCACGTAAGATTGGTGAATTAGTTGAAAGTACGGAAAGAGAGGGATTCGAACCCTCGGTAAACAAAAGCCTACATAACAGTTCCAATGTTACGCCTTCAACCACTCGGCCATCTCTCCGACACCAGGATTATGACTGAGTACCTGGGTGAATAGCGAGTTATTCATCGTTTTTTAGATTATGGTTAATAGATACCTTTTTTGACCGGAAAAAATTGTAAGTATATAGAATATTCTTTTATTTTAATGAGTCCGCTTTTATGTTAGTTCGTACTATGACAATTCCTTTGTTTGTGAGAAAATTTTCTCACAAAATAAAAGGTAAAGGAAATCAAAAGAGTTATAGAATGGATTTTTACCTATGCCAAGATCGCGTATAAATGGAAATTTTATTGATAAAACCTTTACAATTGTAGCCGATATCTTATTACGAGTCATTCCGACAACTTCCGGAGAAAAGGAGGCATTTACTTATTACAGAGATGGTGCGATTTGATTATCATTATTTTTTTTCTCGCCGATTTGGAATAGAAAGAAAAACGAGTATTGAAAAAAAATCTACGCTTTTGAAGGTGAAGTTTATAATATAAAAAAGCAATCCCTTCTGTCATGTATCCACGATTAATGCAGCCTTAGATGCTTCAATTGTGAATTCTAGTATTGAGCAAAAGGTTTTTACCTATGGTTCCCGTATTACAGATTAATCCTACTACACTAATACAATATACGAATAGGAGGCATAGGGAAGAAGCACTACGCCGAGAAATCAACAACACGAAAACTTTCTTCAAAATGATTCCTTTTCTTTCTTCTTCTTCTTTGGGATTGGGACTAATTAAAATGGTTGGAACAATAAACATCCATCTCGTTCGTACTTTGGATACCCGTATAACCATTGAAGACTGTTGAAGTGGCTAATTCCTGGAAATTTAGGGGCGTTGAGAACAAATAAATTTTTAGAGTTTACTTTTTTTTTATCTAGCATGAACCCACTTAGTAGTAAGAAAAGATCTTTTGCAAGAAGGTTGGCTAGGGATTTCTTGTAAAAACATTAGCCCCGCTTAGTTCATAATGACATCAAATTTTTCCATATATTATTTTCATTATGCACCTAAAGGAGGAGCCGTATGAGATGAAAATCTCACATACGGTTCTGAAACGGAGAATTCGTTAAAGCGAATGACGACCGTAACGGATGTCGGCTCAATCTGAAGGAAATTATGCGGAAGCATTACAGAATTATTATGAAGCTATGCGCCTAGAAATTGACCCCTATGATCGAAGTTATATACTCTATAATATAGGCCTTATCCACACAAGTAATGGGGAACATACCAAAGCTTTAGAATATTATTTTCGGGCATTAGAACGAAACCCCTTTTTACCACAAGCTTTTAATAATATGGCTGTGATCTGTCATTACGTGCGACTATCTCCACTATAGAAAAAAAAAGAACGAACAGCTAGTCAATTAAATACTAGAAACACAAAAAAGGGCTTTCTACATAAGCATCGTACAAAACGATTTTTTATCAGCTGTAGCAAATAAATAAACTTCATAGATCAAATATGAAGTGAAGACTGGATATGCCTAAATACTTTCTTTCTATGGATAATAAAAGATTTAATTGATAGAGGAAGCACCGTAAAGATCAATTGGAAAGGTTTTGGACCGATACAACAAGAGCTGTTTATTTATATCATAATATGAGATAAATCTTCGGAATCTACTTATGTAATAGAGTAGATCCCCTAAGGTATTGAGCAGCGGTGTAGCATCAGATCCTAAAGACAGTAAGTCTTTTTATTTTTTATGAAGTATGAAAAAAGTCTTTTTCAAAGATTCTATATAAATTTTAATATGAAAGCGGGATAGTTACCTTTCAGAAA